TACAAGATAGAAATAAAATACAAATAAATCAATAATAAATAAACTGTTTTTATTATTAATATTTTATTGTTTTAATATTTGTATTGTTTTAATATTAGTTTTATATTTTATTTCTCAAGAGTTGTACAACGAATCTTTTAATTCGGAATCATGCGAGGATAGGTAGATCTCATAGATGATGAATTTATTTTTTTTACTTATACTCGGTTTAGTACTCTATTTTTGTTAGTACTGTTAGTACTGTCTATAATCTATAATGATAATGATTGATAAATTCAAAACGTTCACTTGGTATTTTTCTTTATTCTCCTATCTTTCAAAAAATTGAACTTAGGGAAGTGCTTTACAAACACATATGTATAAAAAAAAGAGTTTATTTAGCTCCTTCATGCTTATTATAACTAGTTATTTCGGTTTTCTACTAACGGCTTTAACTATAACTTCAGTTCTTTTTATTGGTCTGAGCAAGATACGACTTATTTGAAATTCATTGAAATGAACAATTCCTAAAAAGAAAAATAAATTCTTTTGCAGTATTCCATCTATTCTCTAGTTCCTTGCCGTATCAATTTTCAATTTTTGGTTATTGAGATTTCTGGGCAATATAGATTAATATTTAAGGATAGATATTACCTCCCTTTTTAAACAAATCCCTTTTAAACAAATTGAAATGATTGAAGTTTTTCTATTTGGAATCGTCTTAGGTCTAATTCCTATTACTTTGGCTGGATTATTTGTAACTGCCTATTTACAATACAGAAGGGGTGATCAGTTGGACCTTTGATTGATTAACGCCTTGTTTTTTTGACCTTCTCCCTTCTTTAATCCACAGGAGGTCAAATTGCTGTTCAATTTTTTCTGTATAATTTTTGACCTAACAAAAGAAAAAGAGAATCACGCTCTGTAGGATTTGAACCTACGACATTGGGTTTTGGAGACCCACGTTCTGCCGAACTGAACTAAGAGCGTTTTCTTATCACAAAAAATAAGACTGTAAGAAAAAAGATTCTTTTTTTTAACTCCAATACATCTTAAACGCCTATACTCTCATACATAATATGAGAAAAATGAAAGATTAGGTATGTCCAATTTGAATTGATCTTAATTGATCCTTCATTATTGCTCAGGGGTGAAGTAATAGGTAGGGATGACAGGATTTGAACCCGTGACATTTTGTACCCAAAACAAACGCGCTACCAAGCTGCGCTACATCCCTTTCAATTGGTTTACAATGTCATTGTAGAGAAGCCCTGTCTTGTTTTTCCACATACTTATTTCATTTTCTCTCATACTTATTTCATTTTCTCTATTGATATACATAGTATATCTTGCTATTTTGGCTTTTTGATCTCATATCCATATCATATAAATAACAATAAACTTATATATACTTATATTATATATACTTATATATATATCTATATCTTATATATATATGGAATATGGAATATATATGGAATATGGAAGGAAATATGAAAGGAAGGAAATATGAAAAAAAAAATATGATAAAAAATATGATTATGATAATGATATATATATGAAAAAATATGAAAAAAATTAGAAAACCCACCCTCAATTTCATAAATACTCGGGCGGAAAGAGACATATTTGATTTTTTGAAATTAAGAAAAGAAGAATCTTATTTATTAAACCATTGTATATTTTAATTTGAATTAGGGATTTCGGATACAAACCAAATACGAGTGGCCGTTAACTACATATATATCTGATCATATATGGATTCAATTCTGTATTCCAATAAACATTATTTATTACACTAACGAAGGAGGATTTCAAATGCGAGATCTAAAAACATATCTATCCGTGGCGCCCGTAATAAGTACTCTATGGTTCGGTGCTTTAGCAGGTCTATTGATAGAGATCAATCGTTTTTTCCCGGATGCGTTGACATTCCCTTTTTTTTCATTTTAGTTATTAACGCCGGGGGGTGAAGAAGATTCGAGATATAATTCAATATCTGTGATTACTACCCCCCTTTTTTTTAATTAGAATAAGTTCGAAAAGAGAAATAAGAAAAGTGGATTCAAACTTAGCGAAACTCGGAACTCGAATCCAGGCGTCAAGTAAATTAACTCCAATTAAATTAAGAGAACGGAAGTGGAAATACGGTTAGGGCAACAATATCATACAAGATACTTAAATGAAATACTGTACTGTGATTTGAATCTTCAATTTCTAATCTAAATACAGTTTAACACTTATTGTATTATTTTATTAAATTTTATTACTATATTCGTTGCACTATATTTGTTGTTGCAACGAAATCCTTCATAATTTGCTTTCGAGTTAGCAACTTCTATTTTTTCCTTCCTTTCTTCTTGACTTGGGATCGGAAAATAGAAGAGTTGAGTGAATAAAAAACCCAAAGCAAAGGAGGTTCATGGCCAAGGGTAAAGATGCCCGAGTAAAGGTTTTTTTGGAATGTACCGTTTGTGTTCGAACCAGCGGTAATAAGAAATCAACAGGCATTTCCAGATATATTACTCAAAAGAATCGACACAATACGCCCAGTCGATTGGAATTGAGAAAATTCTGTCCCTATTGTTACAAACATACACTTCATGGGGAGATCAAGAAATAGATGGAACCGCTCACCTGCGGGTCACCTTTAGCTTTAGAAGGAAGATGAAAACTGACATACTAACATATAATATGTTAGGATATATATTCTATTTAAATATTAAATAGAAATAAATAAGTAAAAGAAATAAATAAGTAAAATCCTATTTCTTAATTCTAAACATTATAATTTTTGATCCGAGCGAACGAAATAAGATTTTTTTTTGGAAATGAAAAAAGGAATAAACAAACCATGGATAAATCCAAGCGACTTTTTCTCAAGTCCAAGCGATCTTTTCGCAGACGTTTGTCCCCTATCCAATCGGGGAATCGAATTAATTATAGAAACATGAGTTTAATTAGTCGATTTATTAGTGAACAAGGAAAAATATTGTCTAGACGGGTGAATAGATTGACTTTAAAACAACAACGATTAATTACTATTGCTATAAAACAAGCTCGTATTTTATCTTTGTTACCCTTTCTTAATAATGAAAAACAATTTGAAAAAAGCGAATTGGTTGCAAGAACTACTGGTCTTAGAATCAGAAAAAAATAGGCTTATTCTTCAATTGAATCAAAATTCCAATCCGAACTCAAACATAGATTAATCGTTTTCTCGAAAAATCCAAAAATCCAGATTTGATTGTCGTGTCTTAAGAAAAAAAAAAACGAATTGGGGAAGACGAATAAATCTTTTTTTTATTGAATGTTTTTGCTCAGTTTGATTACTTGATCATATTAGCATCATATTTTATTATACTAATTATATTTATTTCTATTCTACTTTCCTTTCCCGGAATTCGTTCTCCAAGGAACTTCATGTAAAAAATTCGGTTGGCTTCTTTCCAATCTCTTTATTTTTATTTATTTTATTTAGAATGTCATTGGAAATCATATAAAGACAATTTCTATTTAATAGAGCTATTTGTGCAAGTATTTTACGATTAAGAAGCAACTGTCTCTTGTACAGATTGTTTATTAATTTACTGTAATTTCTTAATTTACAGTAACTATAGGATACTTTATTCGTGCGAATTACTGCATTTATTCGAGAAATCCACAAACGACGAAAATTTCTTTTTTGTCTATCTCTATCCCGCTGGGCCGAAACCAAAGCTCTTATTTTTTGTTGAATAATAGTTCGAGTAAGTTTTGAATGAGACCCGCGAAAGCTTGAGGCGAATAAACGAATTTTTGTTCTACGTCTCCGAGCTATATATCCTCGTCTAATTCTGGTCATTGAATAAAGGGAACTTTTATGAATAACTAATTTATTTCTTTTCTTTCAGTTATTCTTTTCTCCTTTTCTAGAATAACAAAACAGATTCTTCCAATGTATAAAACAATAATTCCAACGGCTTTTGCTACTATAACCTTCCCAACCACGATTTGTTCTTTTTTTTTTCTAGGCGAAATGCCTAGAAAAAAAAAAATTGTATTGATATTCCGTATCAAGCAAAAATATAAATATAATAAATAAAAACAAGTAGTAAATAGAAATGGATAAAGAAAGCAAGAAATAGTGGGTTCCATCGTTTCTATGGTTACTTCTTAAACGGTAAGGTCTTCTCTATACACCGGAGCCCCTTCCTTTATTTAATCAATGCTATTGTTAACTTGTACAGTTTACACTTTTTGGCTCTACCCATAAATTATCTAGTAATAGGTCTTTCACAACAATGAGATTATTTATACAGTAACGATATTTAATTTAATTATGAATATTAGTTGATTGGCTGACCCTGTTAGTCCGTTCTTGCAAGAAGAGTAAGGGCATAATTTTTTTTTTTCCTTTTAATTTAAATAAATAAGATTTCCCCTGTTTAACGGATAATCGTTTGATACCAATGGGGAATTCTTTCTCATTTTAAATTGAAAATTGAGATTATTGAATTTGCACCAATGCAATGGAAACCATAAATTTGATATACAATAGAAAGATATGATAGATCTTTTTTTAGATAGTGCAGGAGGTTCTTCCATTCTATCCTATTCATCCGTACTGATCGTGGATAGTGGAAAAATGGTTTTCTTTCTTTTTTCCCAGTCCACGATTTGAACGAGTCGCGCATACACCCTAGTACATGTTCCTCGGCGCTGAGGGCATCCCTCAAGAGCGGGGGATTTGGTGACATTTCTGATTGGCTGTCTTGTGTTCCTAATAAGTTGTTTAATAGTTGGCATTCTGAATCGTATGCATAATGGGTCAGTTTAGATCGATCCTAACCTCGGATGATTATGAATTATTTGTATATTTTATTAATATTAATATTTTATTAATATTAATAAAATATGAAACTCTGGTAAGAAAATCTCAAATCGTGATTTTGATTTACGCGAAATTCTTGCTATTTTTTATGCAACTGCTACAAGATCAACAATTCCATGAGCTTGGGCTTCTGTTGCTGACATAAAAACATCCCTTTCCATGTCTTCAGATACAACCCATAAGGGTTTGCCCGTTCTTTGTGCATAAACTCTTGTGAGGATTTCGCGCAGTTTCAGTAGTTCTTCCGCTTCCAGGACAAATTCTCCTATTTGTGCCTCATAAAAAGCAGCAATAGGTTGATGAATCATTACCCTGATGATATAAGATAATAAATGGTTACTCCATCTCGTATGATAAGGTGAAGAGAAGGGATAAAGAATAATAAGACAAAAAAAAAATCGAATTGAACAACCGTATAGGCATTGTTTGCGCATTGCACACGGCTCCACAATAGAATTTACCTTTACCCTTTCATCGAAGAAACATATAGAGTCTATTAGTCCTAAATCGGTAAATGATCCAATAACCGCCCTTCCTTTAGTAGGAGTTAAAAAGAAATACTATGGTGGTTCGGTTGCTTTATTTCATCGGTGATTTAGCAATCCCAAAGTTTTTTTTTTTCAAATAAAAAAATAATAATAATGCAAAAAGAATATAATGTTGTTTTTTTCGTACTCTTTCATAATATAAATAATGTTAAAAGCCCTCTGGTGTAAAAACAAAAAAGTTTGTGACGCTGAAATGGGTCCCGATAGATAAGATAAAATCGGACTGTCCTTATATTTCTTTCATACTACTCTTTCGATACATAATCTAATGTTAAAAACAAAAACAAGAAAAAAATTTTCTTATATCGAATTCGAAATGCCGTGCTATTATTACTTAATATTCATATTTCATTTATTCATATTATATTTCATACATATGGCGAAGACATAGTTTTCTTTTTTCGTTCAAATAAAAACTCATTGGCGCTAAGCGTGAGGGAATGCTAGACGTTTGGTAATTTTTCCGCCGACCAGGATAAAAGATCCCATTGAAGCGGCTAATCCCATGCATACTGTCTGTACATCTGGTTGCACAAATTGCATAGTATCATAAATAGCTACTCCAGGTATTACCCATCCGCCAGGAGAGTTTATAAACAAATACAAATCTTTGGTCTCACTTTCCATACTGAGATATACCATAAGACCAATAAGTTGATTTGAGATCTCGCTGTCAACATCTTGACCTAAAAAAAGTAATCTTTCTCGATAAAGTCGGTTGATTAGGATAAAATTCTATCCAATAGTAACCGTACATGTATCTTTTGATGCATACGGTTCAACAAAAAGAAAATCGCGAAAAAAGAATCAATGTGTAGATTCCAGCTCTCCTTTTTGATAATGAATCCTTTCTAGTTTCTTTTCTAATCTAGCTTCTTTTCTAAGGAAGGGGCTTTTCTTTCATTTTTCAAGAAAGATGAGTTTTGACCATAACTATAAAAAGTAATTTATTAAACCTATCAAACTAACTTCTCATTGATGTATTCTTTCATCGAAATCCAATTCAAATCACGACATCATTTTCTTGTTCCTGAATGGGCTTTTTCAATTCTTTTAGGTTTGTGCTCTACTCCGAGTAAAGATCTGCCTGATTTTTATTTGCGCATATAGGGCAAATGCCCCCAATACCGCACCTTTTTGCTACAACTTCCGTTTTTTTTTTTTTTCAATTCCTTTCATGTTTTCCACCAAGTATTTACCGTATTCATCATATTATTCGATTGATTATTATTAGCAGTTTGAAATTACTCCTATTTATTATTTATAAATAGATATTTATAAATCGAATATGATAAAGGAGTAATCATAGCTATATTATCAGTTGGGTTTTTCTAAACGGAGCCTGGATAGTTTATTTTATTGGTCCAAACAAGCCAACCATAAATTATTCTAATTGATAATATTAATTTAGATACTTCCCAAGGGATAGATCTAATTGCACTTCATTGTATTTCACGCTCCAAATTTTGGATGATTTAATCAAACTTTTTGGGGCGAAACAGAGGATATCCCGATCTGGAGAGAGAACGGGGAAATTCCATACGGCCCAATATATCTGACAAGTCGCACTATATGTCAATCCAAATTGAATCGTCCTCTCCAGGATTTCGAAAAGGGACTTTTGGAACACCAATAGGCATTAAATGAAAGAAAAAAATTAAGTACTCTAGGTTACTTTGATATGGATATGAAAATTTCACTTTGATTTTAAAACGTAATTAAGGAATTTATTGTCTTAATAATATTATATTAGTCTTTATTTTATCATATTTTATGCGTAGATTCGATAAGTTCATAAATAAAAAAGGGAAGATAAAATGAATAAAGTCAAATTCTTACGACTAAGTCCTGAACAAATCTGTATGTATTCACTTATCTGTATGCATTCACTTATATAATAATATAAATATAATATAAATATATAATAATATAAATAAAGAAAAGGGAGTCGGCCCCCCCATTGCGTATTGATACTTATCGAATATAGAATAGATTTGCTTCTCTTTGTTCTTACAAACAGAATTGTTACATGATTACTAATTATTACTAAAACAATCGAAAGAATATTAGTCTTTTCTATGAGATAATTTACTGAAAAGG